TTTGGTTATGCTCTTCTATAATTCAATAGAATCGAACTATTGAAACTATAAACTTCAACCCTCTAGTTATTGATAGAACTATAAAAAATTTCTTTATTCTTTTTCATAAAAGATTTATCATTTATATTATTTCCTAAAAGTTAAAAAATGTATTTTACCAATGAACAAAAAATAAGACCCCTTTTTTATTATTTATTACTCAAAATTACTCAAAACTTGCACATTAATTCGGATAAAAAATTCCAGTTTTTTGTCGGTTGGGTTGAAAGAGACATATAAATGGGAAATTTATATATTCTAATAGATTAATTCAGAGAAATTCAGATAAATACAGATAAATACAGAAAGTTACACAAAAAATTTTCACAATAAATGAATAAATTAATTTCAACGATGTATTAATTTTAACTAAAGATCTCTTTTTTACCCTTCTTAAATATATATATCTTAAATATATATATATATTCATATTTATACTTTATATATATTATTGTAATTGTGACAAAAAAACGTCGATTATTGTAATTGTGACAAACAGGTTGATGGGGAAAAAAGACTCCCCCATCTCCCAAACAAGAAAATATAATAACAAGGGCTCAAGTTTTGTATCTTGTCTTTATTCTTTTTTCAAAATCAAAAGCTTTTTATAATTTACTAATCCTAATAGCGAAGCGAGTTCTAGTTCATATTGATTAGCCACAAACAATAGGTTTGTTGATTTCCTATTAAGAATGAAATGGGCCTATTTTTCTATTCGGATTATTCCAATGTTTTATTTTATGACTTTTTTTGTCGCACAAAAAAACTTTTTGAGTTTCCGGTAGAAAGAGATTTACCTAATGACAACGCTTTTAAGGCTGCCCAATATCCCTTCCCTTTCCAAATATTTTTACGAATACGCTTTTTTGATATAGAAGTACGTTTTTTTGGAACTGCCATTTAAAAATTAAGAGGTTACTCCTTGTTATAGTTGGATGTGAAAGACATCTATTGGTCAAAACGAATATATTAATTATCTAGTTATTTTATAGAGAATAATTAGATAATATATATTATCTAGAGAAAACAAAAAAAAATATATATAGATAAAAAATGTGCGAAAATAGTACAAAATCTTACTATAAATTTTTTTTTCTACATAAAATAGACCGAAGGATTTAAGAACCCTTTAAGAACCCATTGCCTAATGAAAAGCCTAATGAAAACTTTAATTTTTTCTATTAATTGGTCAAACTTGAGTAAAGAATACTTCGAAATTCCATTTTAAAATTCGAATCAAACTAGTAATTAAAGTAATGAATCTGTTAAAAGATACACGTTTTGTTAAAAAAATCTTCGTTATTTTTTTATTAAATTTGATTTTATTTTACCCCTTTTGATAATTACCTCCTTTTTTGATAAATATAAATGATAAATATAAAAATAAATCTTATAGAAAATATAAAATGTTAGATATTATAGCGTTTCCTATAAATGTTTTTTTTATTGAAACGGAAACTAATCAATCAGTTTCATACTGAAACTAGTTAATGATTTGGAACAAACTGACTAAAAAGCGAGATTTGTACAAAAATTGTACCTTAGTTAATCCTATGATTTATATCGATTCATATCAGATTTCTTTTTAGTGTAATTTTTTATCATTACTTTATGAATATAAAGTGATTTAATAATAATGAAATTTTGTATTTTCGTTATTTTAAGAAAAAAATATTAGTTAATAACTAAATTCGCTTTTTATGAGCAAGTAGGTCATATCATTTGCCCAATTGTAACTTCTTTATTTTAATATTTAATTTGGAAAGACCCAGATAATATATAAAATTCGAAAAATATCTTTAAGTTAGTATTAAGTTAGTACATCTCTTGATTTTTTTATTGACCCCTTTTGTTTTGAAATTGAAAGGGGGTAGGATCCGGTAAATCGGAAACAATCAATTAAGAATAAAAAACTTTTTTATGGAACAGACATATCAATATTCGTGGATAATACCCTTCCTTCCACTTCCAGTTCCTATGTTAATAGGAGCGGGACTTCTTCTTTTTCCGTCGGCAACAAAAAGTCTTCGCCGTATGTGGGCTTTTCAAAGTGTTTTTTTGTTAAGTATAGTCATGATTTTTTCGATCAATCTGTTTATTCAGCAAATAAATGGCAGTTCTATCTATCAATATGTATGGTCTTGGATCATTAATAATGATTTTTCTTTAGAATTCGGTTACTTGATCGACCCGCTTACTTCTATTATGTCAATATTAATCACTACTATTGGAATTATGGTTCTTATTTATAGTGATAATTATATGTCGTATGATCAAGGATATTTGAGATTTTTTGCTTATATGAGTTTTTTCAGTACTTCTATGTTAGGATTAGTTACTAGTTCTAATTTGATACAAATTTATATTTTTTGGGAATTGGTAGGAATGTGTTCATATCTATTAATAGGGTTTTGGTTCACACGGCCTGTTGCTGCAAATGCTTGCCAAAAGGCATTTGTAACTAATCGTGTTGGGGATTTTGGTTTATTATTAGGAATTTTAGGTTTTTATTGGATAACAGGGAGTTTCGAATTTCGAGATTTATTCAAAATATTAAATAACTTGATTTCTAATAATCATAATGAAGTCAATTTTTTATTTGTTACTTTCTGTGCCGTTCTATTATTTTCCGGTGCGGTTGCTAAATCTGCACAATTTCCCCTTCATGTATGGTTACCAGATGCCATGGAGGGGCCTACTCCTATTTCGGCTCTTATACATGCTGCTACTATGGTAGCTGCGGGCATTTTTCTTGTAGCTCGGCTTATTCCTCTTTTCATAGTCATCCCTCACATAATGAATTTCATCTCTTTGGTAGGAGTAATAACAATATTATTCGGGGCTACTTTTGCCCTTGCTCAAAAAGACATTAAGAGAGGTTTAGCCTATTCCACAATGTCTCAATTGGGTTATATGATGTTAGCTCTAGGTATGGGGTCTTATCGAAGTGCTTTATTTCATTTGATTACTCATGCTTATTCGAAAGCATTATTATTTTTAGGATCCGGATCCGTTATTCATTCAATGGAAACTCTTGTTGGATATTCTCCAAATAAAAGTCAGAATGTGGTTTATATGGGGGGTTTAACAAAACATATCCCAATTACCAAAACCGCTTTTTTATTAGGTACACTTTCTCTTTGTGGTATTCCGCCTCTTGCTTGTTTTTGGTCCAAAGATGAAATTCTTAATGATACTTGGTTGTATTCACCAATTTTCGCAATAATAGCTTGGTTTACAGCGGGATTAACCGCATTTTATATGTTTCGAATCTATTTACTTACTTTTGAAGGACATTTAAACGTTCATTTTCAAAATTATAGTGGCAAAAAGAATACTCCCTTATATTCAATATCTCTATGGGGTAAAGAAGATTCAAAAAGAATTAACAAAAATTTTCGTTTATTAACGTTATTAACAATGAAAAATCATGATATTTTTTCTTTTTTTTCAAAAAAAACGTATCTAATTGATCAGAATTCAAGAAACATCACACAACCTTTTATTACTATTACCCATTTTGGAAATAAGAAGTTTTTTTTGTATCCTTATGAATCGGATAATACTATGTTATTTCCTATACTTGTATTGGTTCTATTTACGTTGTTCGTTGGATCCCTAGGAATTCCTTTCAACCAAGAAGGATTGTATTTGGACATATTATCAAAATGGTTAACTCCGTCTATAAACCTTTTACATCAAAATTTGAATAATTCAATAGATTGGTATGAATTTTTGAAAGATGCTATTTTTTCAGTTAGTATAGCTCTTTTTGGAATATTTATAGCCTTCTTTTTATATAAACCTGTTTATTCATCTTTACAAAATTGGGACTTAATTAACTCTTTTGTTAAAACAGGTCCTAAAAGAATTCTTTTGGACAAAATAATAAATGGTATATATGATTGGTCATATAATCGTGGTTACATAGATGCTTTTTATGCAAGATTCCTTATTGGGGGAATAAGAGGATTGGCCAAGTTAACTTCTTTTTTTGATAGACGAGTAATTGATGGAATTACTAATGGAGTTGGTGTTTTGAGTTTCTTTGTAGGCGAAGGTATCAAATCTGCAGGTAGTGGGCGCATCTCTTCTTATCTTTTCTTGTATTTCTTTTTTGTAGCAATCCTTTTATTAATTTACTACTTTTTTTATTTATATCTTTTAGTAGGCCTATAAATTATTACATGATCCCTTTTTCTTGAACGTATATGATAATCCAACGGTAGGCCTTCATGAGCTGCGCCCGACAGGAATTCCAATTCGGTAATAAGTTTGTATGACCATCTAGGGACTTTTTTACTGATTTCTTTTATTAAAAATTTTTGTTTTGTTTTTTGACCATTAGGGCTAGTTAGAATTGTATTCAATAAAAATTTGTAAAATTTGGCTCTTTTTTCTGAACCAATCCTTCCTTGTTCTTTTTCTGAAAATAAAGAGAGGCCCTTCCAATTTAAACTCGATCCCGATTCTCTATCGAATTTACTGATTAAAGTAAATAAATGACGATTTTCCGTTGAAAAAGTTTTTTTATCAAATCGGTCTATTTTCTGTTCAACCTCTTGGTAATCAGTATCAGGAAGAAGGAGACTATGAATCTTATTAATTTCCATTGTCTCTATTAAATTTTCTAACGAAATTTTATTTATGATTGAAGGTGAAATTTTTTTTTTGATTGTTCCCCGATATAACCCATTCAAAATGGGATCATACATTTTAGGCAAGTAATATTTTCTAGTCTTATCATTACACAATCTAGTACTTTTTTCGAGTATATCTAGAGAAAAAAATCCCGTATCTAGAGCCTCAATTCTATTTAAAAACTCGTTGTTTAAGTTGTTATTTTTGTGTTGGTTAGTATAAACCCAATGATTGTACAGTTCATCCGAAGAGAGTTTTTCTAGTGTGGGTAGGGACATCCTTCTTTGTATCATTTCTCCAAAAGTTGACAAGCTAGGCGG